GTTAATGTAGCTTAACTGACAAAGCAAGGCACTGAAAATGCCTAGATGAGTAATTCCCAACTCCATAAACAACAAAGGTTTGGTCCTAGCCTTATTATTAGTTGTCAGTAGGCTTATACATGCAAGTATCCGCCATCCAGTGAAAATGCCCTTAGCCCCATCTATTGGATGACCTAAGGAGCCGGTATCAAGCTCACACTGTAGCTCAAAACACCTAGCCTCGCCACGCCCCCACGGGATACAGCAGTAATAAAAATTAAGCTATAAACGAAAGTTTGACTAAGCTATACTGATTAGAGTTGGTCAATCTCGTGCCAGCCACCGCGGTTATACGATTAACCCAAATTAATAATTACCGGCGTAAAGTGTGGTTAGAATTTAAAAACAACTAAAGCTAAACTTAGTCTTAGCCGTAAAAAGCCCAAGACCAATGGAAACTCAACTACCAAAGTAGCTTTATATACTAACGAACCCACGATAGCTGAGACACAAACTGGGATTAGATACCCCACTATGCCCAGCCTTAAACCTAGATAATTGATAACAAAATTATCCGCCAGAGAACTACGAGCAATTGCTTAAAACTCAAAGGACTTGGCGGTGCTTTATACCCACCTAGAGGAGCCTGTTACATAATCGATAAACCCCGATAAACCCCACCATCACTTGCTAAATCAACCTATATACCGCCATCTTCAGCAAACCCTTAAAAGGATAAATAGTAAGCCCAAAAGTAATCACAAAAACGTTAGGTCAAGGTGTAGTCTATGTGATGGGGACAAATGGGCTACATTTTCTAGCTAAGAACACATACGAACTTCTATATGAAATTATAGAACGAAGGAGGATTTAGCAGTAAATCAGAAATAGAGAGTCTGATTGAACTAGGCCATGAAGCACGCACACACCGCCCGTCACCCTCCTCAAGTACTGGAACTCAAAAATCTTATTTTACTTCATAAAGTATTAGAGGAGACAAGTCGTAACAAGGTAAGCATACTGGAAAGTGTGCTTGGATTACTCAAAGTGTAGCTTATATAAAGCATCTGGTTTACACCCAGAAGATTTCATTTACATGACCGCTTTGAACCAAACCTAGCCCTAACAAACATACATACAATAATAGATAATCATAAAATAAAACATTTAACAATAAAGTATATGAGATAGAAAAATTACTAAGGCGCTATAGAAAGAGTACCGTAAGGGAAAGATGAAAGACTATTCATAGTAAAAAACAGCAGAGATCTAACCTCCTACCTTTTGCATAATGGGCTAACTAGAAATTTTTTGACAAAGAGATCTTAAGTCAAAACCCCCGAAACCAGACGAGCTACTTATGAACAATTATTAGAATGAACTCGTCTATGTGGCAAAATAGTGAGATGATTTATAAGTAGAGGTGAAAAGCCAAACGAGCCTGGAGATAGCTGGTTGTCCAAAAAACGAATCTAAGTTCGACCTAAATCTGTGCCAATCTAAACCCAAAATTAATATGCAAGATTTAAAGTTATTCAATAGAGGTACAGCTCTATTGAAAGGGGATTCAACCCTACAAGGAGAGTAAGAACAACTATTAATCATAGTTGGCCTAAAAGCAGCCATCAATTAAGAAAGCGTTAAAGCTCAATTAAAATTTCCCTATTAATCCCTTTAATATGTACTAACTCCCTTACCTCTTATTGGACCATTCTATTACATCATAGAAGAGATAATGTTAGCATGAGTAACAAGAATTATTTCTCCGCGCATGAGCTTATATCAGAACGAATACCCACTGGTAGTTAACAGTCAAATAATTATAAACCTCATATTAATCCCTTATTAATACCACTGTTAACCCAACACAGGAGTGCGGCCCGGAAAGATTAAAAGAAGTAGAAGGAACTCGGCAAACACGAACCCCGCCTGTTTACCAAAAACATCACCTCTAGCATTACTAGTATTAGAGGCACTGCCTGCCCAGTGACACTAGTTAAACGGCCGCGGTACTCTGACCGTGCAAAGGTAGCATAATCATTTGTCCTCTAATTAAGGACTTGTATGAACGGCTAGACGAGGGTTCAACTGTCTCCTACCTCCAATCAGTGAAATTGACCTTCCCGTGAAGAGGCGGGGATATTAATATAAGACGAGAAGACCCTATGGAGCTTAAATTTATTTACCTACTAGCAACCACTATAACCCTACTAGGAGCATCATACACCTAACTAGGTAAAAAATTTCGGTTGGGGTGACCTCGGAGCATAAAAAACCCTCCGAACGACATTCTATCATGATCTACCGATCTACATTCTAGTCAAATTGACCCAATACAATTGATCAACGGAACAAGTTACCCTAGGGATAACAGCGCAATTCTATTCGAGAGTTCATATCGACAATAGAGTTTACGACCTCGATGTTGGATCAGGACACCCCAATGGTGCAGCAGCTATTAAAGGTTCGTTTGTTCAACGATTAAAGTCCTACGTGATCTGAGTTCAGACCGGAGCAATCCAGGTCGGTTTCTATCTATACTCAATTTCTCCCAGTACGAAAGGACAAGAGAAATGGGACCAACTCTACAGGAGAGCCCTAACTAAATCTATGAAATAATCTTAATTAAGATAACTAGATTAAAATTAACCCTAGAGCAGGGTGCGTTAAGATGGCAGAGTCCGGTAATTGCATAAAATTTAAGTCTTTATCATCAGAGGTTCAATTCCTCTTCTTAACAGTGTATCTTATTAACCTAGCAACCTTAATTATTCCCATTCTATTAGCTGTAGCATTTCTAACATTAGTTGAGCGCAAAATTTTAGGTTATATACAACTTCGAAAAGGGCCAAACGTAGTAGGACCCATCGGCCTGCTTCAACCAATTGCAGACGCAATCAAATTATTTACCAAAGAACCATTATACCCAGCAACATCCTCAACCCTTCTTTTTATTACCGCCCCAATTCTAGCCCTAACATTAGCACTGATCATGTGAATACCCATCCCTCTCCCCATCTCCCTCATTAACATAAACTTAGGCTTGCTATTTATACTATCTATATCAAGCCTAGCTGTATACTCTCTCCTATGATCCGGATGAGCATCAAACTCAAAATACGCCCTAATTGGGGCTCTTCGAGCAGTTGCCCAAACTATCTCATATGAAGTCTCCCTAGCCATAATTTTACTGCCCGTCATTATCATAAACGGCTCATTCACACTATCAACACTTATTGCTACACAACAGCCAATATGACTCCTTATCCCAATATGACCACTAGCCATAATATGATTCATCTCTACACTGGCAGAGACAAACCGAGCTCCTTTCGACCTAACAGAAGGAGAATCCGAACTAGTGTCAGGCTACAATGTTGAATATGCAGCCGGACCATTCGCTCTTTTTTTCCTAGCAGAATATGCTAACATCATTATAATAAACGCCCTTACCACAGCCCTTTTTTTATGCCCCCATTATATTCCAGGTATACCAGAGTACTTCTCACTAAATTTCATAATTAAAACCCTTGTCCTAACTTCATGCTTCCTATGAGTACGAGCATCATATCCACGATTTCGATATGATCAACTAATACACTTACTATGAAAAAATTTTCTACCATTAACATTATCTCTGTGTATGCTATATATCTCAGCACCAATTATATTTGCATGCCTTCCACCTCAAACATAGAAATATGTCTGACTAAAGAGTTACTTTGATAGAGTAAATTAAAGAGGTTTAAATCCTCTTATTTCTAGAACATTAGGATTTGAACCTAAACTTAAGAACTCAAAATTCTTAGTGCTACCATTACACCACATTCTACAGTAAGGTCAGCTAAACAAGCTATCGGGCCCATACCCCGAAAATGTTGGTTTCAACCCTTCCCGTACTAATTAACCCAATTGCATTAACACTAATCTTATTTACCCTAGTAATAGGCTCAGTACTAACCATATTTAGTTCACACTGACTTACTGTTTGACTAGGCCTGGAAATAAACCTCTTTGCCATTGTACCACTAATAATCAAACCACATAGCCCACGATCAATCGAAGGATCTACAAAATACTTTTTAACACAAGCCACCGCATCCATAATATTGATAATATCAGTAATAATTAACTTTATAAATACAGGTCAATGGTCTCTTACGCACATAATAAGCCAGTTTTCTTCATTTCTCATAATATTAGCTCTACTGACAAAACTAGGTATATCACCATTCCACTTTTGAGTCCCTGAAGTATTACAAAGTACCTCTCTTATAGCAGGCACCATCCTGCTAACATGACAAAAACTAGCCCCACTATCAATTATGTACCAAATCGCACCATCCATAAACTACTACATCCTAATATCCTCTGCAATAACATCCATCATCCTCGGTGGATGAGGCGGACTAAATCAAACGCAATTACGTAAGATCATAGCATACTCATCAATTGCACATATAGGATGAATAACTGCAATCATTACATACAACCCTTCAATCACACTGCTAAACCTAATAATCTATATTATCATAACCATCACACTATTTATGTTGTTCATCATCAAACAATCAACCACTATAATCTCACTTGCAACTAAATGAAACAAAGCCCCCATCCTAATACCCATAGTATTCATCACCCTAATATCAACTGGAGGGCTGCCTCCATTCTCAGGGTTCATTCCAAAATGACTAATCATCCAAGAACTAACTAAAAATAGTAATCTAATTATCCCACTCTCTATATCAATCCTAGCCCTCCTCAACTTATACTTCTACATACGATTAGCTTACTCAACAACACTAACAATATTCCCAACATCCAACAATGCAAAAATAAACTGATTATTCACTAGTATCAAACATAAAAACACTCTATCCACTCTATTCACAGTCTCAAATCTGCTACTGCCACTTACACCAATGCTAATATTTGTAGACTAGAGATTTAGGTTAAGCACCAGACCAAGGGCCTTCAAAGCCCTAAGCAAGTAGTTTACTTAATCTCTGAACCAAAGGTTGCAGAACTTCAATCCACATCTTCTGCATGCAAAACAGACACTTTAGATTAAGCTAAACCCTCCTAGATTGGCAGGCTTCTATCCTGCAAACTCTTAGTTAACAGCTAAACACCCTAGGCAACTGGCTTCAATCTACTTCTCCCGCCTTTGAAAAGGCGGTAAAAAGGCGGGAGAAGCCTCGGCAGATTTGAAGCTGCTTCTTCGAATTTGCAATTCGACATGATCACACCCCAAGGCTTGGTAAAAGAGACTAACGTCTCGTAGTTAGATTTACAGTCTAATGCTTTACTCAGCCATTTTACCTATGTTCATCAACCGTTGATTATTCTCAACTAATCACAAAGACATTGGCACCTTGTATTTAATTTTTGGGACCTGAGCAGGTATGGTAGGCACCGCATTAAGCATCCTTATTCGAGCCGAGCTTGGCCAGCCAGGCGCCTTGCTGGGTGATGACCAGATCTATAATGTAATTGTCACAGCCCATGCATTCGTAATGATTTTCTTCATGGTAATACCCATTATAATCGGAGGATTTGGAAACTGACTAGTGCCTCTAATAATTGGAGCCCCAGATATAGCATTCCCACGAATAAACAACATAAGCTTTTGACTCCTTCCACCATCTTTCCTTCTATTGCTAGCCTCTTCAATAGTAGAAGATGGGGCCGGAACAGGCTGAACAGTCTACCCCCCACTAGCAGGTAACTTAGCCCATGCTGGCGCATCAGTAGATATAACCATTTTCTCCTTACATTTGGCTGGCGTTTCTTCTATTCTTGGTGCAATTAACTTCATCACGACAATTATCAACATAAAACCCCCAGCCATATCTCAATATCAAACACCCCTGTTCGTATGATCCGTCCTTATTACAGCAGTCCTTCTGCTCCTATCACTCCCAGTCCTAGCCGCCGGTATTACTATACTTTTAACAGACCGAAACCTTAATACCTCTTTTTTTGACCCGGCAGGAGGAGGAGACCCTATTCTATATCAACACCTCTTCTGATTCTTTGGGCACCCTGAGGTTTACATTTTAATCCTCCCTGGATTTGGTATAATCTCCCACATTGTAACTTACTATTCAGGAAAAAAAGAACCATTCGGATATATAGGGATGGTATGAGCCATAATATCAATCGGCTTTCTAGGGTTTATCGTATGAGCTCACCACATATTCACAGTAGGTATGGACGTAGATACACGAGCTTATTTCACCTCGGCTACTATAATTATTGCCATCCCAACCGGAGTGAAAGTATTTAGCTGACTCGCCACACTCCACGGGGGTAATATCAAATGATCGCCTGCCATACTATGAGCCCTTGGGTTCATCTTCCTATTTACTGTTGGAGGCCTTACGGGTATTGTACTAGCCAACTCTTCCTTGGATATCGTCCTTCATGATACTTATTATGTAGTAGCCCATTTCCACTATGTCCTTTCTATAGGAGCAGTATTCGCTATTATAGGAGGCTTAGTTCATTGATTCCCATTATTCACTGGCTATACCCTTAATGAAACCTGAGCAAAAATCCAGTTCGCCATCATATTCGTCGGAGTAAACCTAACATTCTTCCCACAACATTTCCTAGGCTTATCAGGTATACCACGACGCTACTCAGATTACCCAGACGCTTATACTATATGAAACACGCTCTCATCAACTGGATCATTCATTTCTATAGTTGCTGTAATCCTTATAGTTTTTATCGTGTGAGAAGCATTTGCTTCTAAACGAGAAGTTAAGTTAGTTGAACTTACAATAACAAATATTGAATGAATTAATGGGTGCCCTCCACCTTATCATACATTCGAAGAACCAACATTCATTAAAACCTAAACAAGAAAGGAAGGAATTGAACCCTCAACAATTGGTTTCAAGCCAACCACGTAACCTCTACGACTTTCTTAATAAGAGGTATTAGTATATGAGTACATAACTTTGTCAAAGTTAAAGTATAAGCTAGCCCTTATATACCTCCATGGCTTACCCACTCCAACTAGGATTCCAAGATGCCTCATCTCCTGTTATAGAAGAGCTTATTTACTTCCACGACCATACACTAATGATCGTATTCCTAATCAGCTCCTTAGTACTATACGTGATCACATCTATACTAACCACTAAACTCACCCATACTAGCACTATAGACGCCCAAGAAGTTGAGACAATCTGGACAGTATTACCAGCATTAATTCTAGTCTTAATTGCATTACCATCACTTCGAATCCTATATATAATAGATGAAATCTACAGCCCAGCAATAACTGTTAAAACTATGGGTCATCAGTGATACTGAACCTATGAATACACTGACTTCACCGATCTAAGTTTCGACTCTTACATAATTCCAACCAATGAACTTGTACCTGGAGGACTTCGTCTACTAGAAGTAGATAACCGGGTTGTCCTTCCAGTAGATGTGCCCGTTCGAATGTTAATCTCATCAGAAGACGTCCTACACTCATGAGCCGTCCCTGCCTTAGGAATAAAAACTGACGCCATTCCAGGACGCCTAAACCAAGCTACCCTATCATCTACACGACCAGGCCTATTCTATGGACAATGTTCAGAGATTTGTGGGGCTAATCATAGTTTCATACCAATTGTACTTGAAATTGTGCCTCTAAAATATTTCGATAATTGAACATCAACTCTCTAAATCATTAAGAAGCTATCGCAGCATTAACCTTTTAAGTTAAAGATGAGGAATATCTTCCTCCTTAATGAAAATGCCACAATTAGATACTGCACCATGATTTACTGTCATTGTATCAATAATTGTCACCCTGTTCATTCTATTTCAAATTAATATGTCAAAATTCATCACCCCATTAGACCCTGCCAATAAGCCCTTCAAATTAGTCACCAAAACAACCCCTTGAGATACAAAATGAACGAAGATTTATTTACCTCATTCATTACACCAACACTAGCAGGCCTGCCCATTACAGTTATTATCATCGTGTTCCCAAGCATCATATTCCCACGGCCCAAACGTTTACTTAACAACCGATGAGTTACAATTCAACAATGATTAGTCAACCAAATCTCAAAACAAATAATGTTAATACACAACATTAAAGGACGAACTTGATCCTTAATATTAATTTCACTGATCTTATTCATCGGCTCAACAAACCTACTCGGCCTACTACCGTACTCATTCACCCCAACTACACAGCTATCAATAAACTTAGGTATAGCCATCCCACTATGAGCTGGTGCCGTAATTATAGGATTCCGAAACAAACCCAAAGCCTCATTGGCACATTTCCTCCCACAAGGAACCCCTATTCCACTAATCCCAATACTTATTATTATCGAGACTATTAGCTTATTAATTCAACCAATAGCCCTGGCAGTTCGACTTACAGCAAACATCACCGCAGGACATCTACTTATTCACTTAATCGGAGGGGCCACTATAATCTTAACATCAATCAGTACTGCTACCGCTACTATTACATTTATTATCCTAATTCTCCTAACAATCCTAGAATTCGCAGTAGCTTTAATCCAAGCATATGTATTTACACTCCTAGTTAGTCTCTATCTACACGATAATTCCTAATGACCCACCAAACCCATGCATATCATATGGTCAACCCTAGCCCTTGACCATTAACAGGAGCCCTCTCAGCCCTACTTATAACTTCAGGATTGGTAATATGATTCCACTACAAATCTATACTGCTTCTATCAATCGGCCTACTTTCAAACACCCTTACAATATACCAATGATGACGAGACATTATCCGAGAAAGCACATTTCAAGGACATCACACCCCTATTGTCCAAAAAGGATTGCGATATGGAATAATCCTGTTTATCATCTCTGAAGTATTCTTTTTTGCCGGGTTTTTCTGAGCCTTCTACCACTCCAGCCTCGCCCCAACGCCAGAACTGGGTGCATGTTGACCACCCACAGGTATTAATCCACTAAACCCTTTAGATATTCCACTACTTAACACCGCTATTCTACTAGCTTCAGGAGTAACAATCACATGAGCACATCATAGCTTGATAGAAGGAAAGCGATCCCACATGATTCAAGCTCTATTCATTACTATCCTCCTAGGAATCTATTTCACACTCCTCCAAGCATCCGAATATTATGAGTCATCATTTACAATCTCAGATGGCATTTACGGGTCCACATTCTTTATAGCCACTGGATTCCATGGACTTCACGTTATTATTGGCTCCACATTCCTAACAGTATGCTTCCTACGACAACTAAAATTCCATTTCACCTCCAATCACCATTTTGGATTTGAAGCCGCAGCCTGGTACTGACACTTCGTCGATGTAGTATGACTTTTCCTGTACGTATCTATTTATTGATGAGGATCTTACTCTTTTAGTATAATAAGTACAACTGACTTCCAATCAGTTAGATTCAGACCACACCTGAAAAAGAGTAATTAACCTGCTAACATCACTTACAACCAGTCTTTCACTAGCTATCCTGTTAGTGATAATTGCATTCTGACTCCCACAATTACATACTTACTCTGAAAAATCTACCCCTTATGAGTGTGGCTTTGATCCTATAGGATCAGCACGCCTACCATTCTCAATAAAATTCTTCTTAGTAGCTATTACATTCCTGTTATTTGACCTAGAAATTGCTCTCCTCCTTCCACTTCCATGAGCAATTCAAATAAGCAACTTAAAATTAATACTCACCATAGCCTTATTGCTAATTATTATTTTAGCCTTAGGACTAGCATACGAATGAACTCAAAAAGGACTAGAATGAACGGAATTGGTAATTAGTTTAACCAAAACAAATGATTTCGACTCATTAAATTATGAAATGCTCATAATTACCAACAATGTCTATAACAACAATAAATATCACACTAGCATTCTTTATCTCCCTCATGGGCATCATGATATACCGCTCACATATCATATCCTCACTCCTATGCTTAGAAAGCATAATACTATCCCTATTCGTAATAGCTACTATTCTAACATTAGATGTAAACTTAACAACCATAACAATCATCCCCATAACTATACTAGTATTTGCAGCCTGTGAAGCCGCCATCGGTCTATCGCTCCTAGTAATAGTATCCAATACCTATGGCCTCGACTATGTTCAGAACCTAAACCTACTACAATGTTAAAAATCATAATCCCCACTATCATGCTCCTACCCCTAACATGATTATCAAGCAAGTCCTTCCTATGAATCAACACCACAATACACAGCTTTATCATCAGTCTCATTTCTCTATCCCTACTATTCATTACATCAGAACCTTTCAACACCCATTCTGCCTTATTCTTCTCAGATGCTCTATCAGCCCCTCTGCTAATCTTAACCGCCTGACTTCTTCCACTCGCACTGATAGCCAGTCAACATCACCTAATCTCAGATTCCCTAACTCGTAAGAAACTTTACATTTCCATACTTATTCTACTCCAACTATTTCTAATCATAACATTCTCGTCCTCAGAACTAATTCTCTTCTATATTATATTTGAAGCCACCCTAATTCCAACCTTAGTAATCATTACACGATGAGGCAACCAAAACGAACGACTGAACGCCGGAGTTTATTTCTTATTCTACACCATTGTAGGTTCTATCCCACTCCTAATCGCTTTAATCTCAATTCAAAATACCATAGGTTCTCTAAACATCATAATCATACAATACTGAAACAAGCCACTAGACAGCACCTGATCCTCTGACTTCTTATGACTAGCATGCATAATAGCCTTTATGGTTAAAATACCCCTGTACGGTTTACACTTATGATTACCAAAAGCCCATGTAGAAGCCCCCATTGCAGGGTCAATAGTTTTAGCTGCAATCCTACTTAAACTAGGAGGCTATGGCATAATACGCTTAACAATCATTTTAGAGCCAACAACTAAAACAATAGCCTACCCATTCATTATACTATCTCTATGGGGTATAATCATAACAAGCTCAATTTGCTTACGACAAACAGACCTAAAATCCCTAATCGCTTACTCGTCCGTTAGCCATATGGCCCTTGTTATTACAGCTGTAATAATCCAGACCCCTTGAAGCTTTATGGGTGCAACAGCTTTAATAATTGCCCATGGTTTAACATCATCTGTCCTATTCTGCCTGGCCAATTCCAATTATGAACGAACCCACAGTCGCACTATAATCCTAGCCCGCGGACTTCAAGCTATCCTACCATTAATAGCAACCTGATGAGTTACAGCAAGTTTAGCTAACCTGGCTCTCCCACCCTCAATCAATCTTATTGGAGAATTGATAATCATAGCATCTTCATTCACATGAGCAAACCTTTCCATCTTATTACTAGGACTTAACATACTCATCACAGCTTTATACTCCTTATATATACTCATCATGACTCAACGAGGAAAATCCCCTTATCATACACTCACAATAAAACCCTCGTACACCCGAGAAAACACCCTCATAACACTGCACCTACTCCCACTAATACTTCTAATTTTAAACCCTACAATCATCCTAGGAACCACGTATTGTGAATATAGTTTAATAAAAACACCAGTCTGTGAATCTGGAAACAGGGATTTAAATCTTCTTATTCACCAAGAGAGAAATATAAGAACTGCTAACTCTTAGACCCGTAACTAAACCTATGGCTCTCTTAACTTTTAAAGGATAGTAGTAATCCATTGGTCTTAGGAACCAAAAAATTGGTGCAACTCCAAATAAAAGTAATAAATTTATCACACACATTCATCCTATTGACACTTATCATCCTAGTAATCCCATTAATCCTATCACTTTCTAACTTATATAAAACTTCATCATACCCTAACTATGTTAAAATAGCGATTCAATATGCATTCCTAACAAGTACTATCCCAATTACAATAATACTTATATCCGGTCAAGAATCAATCATTTCCAACTGACATTGAATAACAATCCATTCCTTAAACCTCTCTCTCAGCTTCAAAATAGACTACTTCTCACTAATATTTATTCCAATCGCCCTATTTGTTACATGATCAATTATAGAATTCTCATTATGGTATATACACTCAGACCCCAACATCAATCGCTTCATAAAATACCTTCTTCTATTTCTGATCACAATAATAATTCTAGTAACAGCAAATAACCTCTTTCAGCTATTTATTGGCTGAGAAGGTGTAGGCATCATATCCTTCCTCCTAATTGGATGATGACACGGACGAGCTGACGCAAATACCGCAGCCCTCCAAGCTATTCTATACAACCGAATCGGAGACATTGGACTTGTTATATCAATGGCCTGATTTATGTCAAACTGTAACTCATGAGAATTTGCCCAAATTTTCTCTCATAACAACATTAGCCTCCCACCTTTACTAGGACTACTACTAGCAGCCGCAGGTAAATCAGCACAATTTGGCCTCCACCCGTGACTCCCATCAGCAATAGAAGGTCCAACCCCTGTATCAGCCCTACTGCATTCAAGCACTATAGTGGTAGCAGGCATTTTCCTACTAATCCGATTCCACCCAATCCTAATAAACAACTCACTAATACAAACCCTAATCCTATGCACAGGAGCAATCACAACACTATTTACTGCTCTATGTGCCTTAACCCAAAACGACATTAAAAAAATTATTGCATTTTCAACATCAAGTCAATTAGGCCTAATAATAGTGACTATCGGAATCAATCAACCACACTTAGCATTCCTACATATTTGCACCCATGCATTCTTTAAAGCAATATTATTTATGTGCTCAGGCTCCATCATTCACAGCCTTAACGACGAACAAGACGTTCGCAAGATAGGAGGTCTGTACAAACCACTACCATTCACTACATCAGCCCTAATAATTGGAAGCCTAGCATTAACAGGAATGCCTTTTCTCACAGGTTTTTACTCCAAAGACCTAATTATTGAAACAGCTAACATCTCCTATACCAACGCCTGAGCCCTAATAACCACACTTGTAGCCACAGCCATAACCGCTATTTACAGTACCCGAATTATCTTTTTCGTCCTCCTCGGACAACCACGATTTCAAGCTCTAATCACATCAAATGAAAATAACATAAACTTGATAAACCCCATTAAACGATTAGCATTAGGCAGTTTATTTGCAGGTTATATCTTATCTAACCTGATCCCTCCAACATCAACTCCAGAATTGACTATACCTTTTAGTCTAAAAATTACTGCAGCCATAGTAACCATCATAGGCTTCACCATAGCAATAGAACTGAACTCATTTACACTCAACCTAAACCTTAACCAACCCCATTCAACCTATAAATTCTCCAACCAACTAGGATATTTCCCAACAACAATACACCGATTACCCACCTCAATAAGCCTAAATACAAGTCTAAATATAGCAACAACTACCATAGATATATCCTGACTAGAAAGTATTATTCCAAAAAATATCGCCGCCATACAAAAAATAGCCTCAACAAATACATCTAATCAAAAAGGCCTAATCAAACTTTACTTCATATCTTTCCTTATCACACTCACATTAGGCCTAATTTTGGTCATCTAACCCCTCGCACAACCTCAATAATGATAAAAATGCTAACAAACAGAACCCACGCACTAATAAGTATTAATCAACTACCTAACCCATAGAGGACTGAACTACCAATAGAATCAATACGAACTAAACCCCCACCAACCCCATATTCAACCACACTACTGCTATATTGACCCAGAACCAATCCGCATCCACCACAACTAAACCCACTTACTAAAAATACCAACACAACAAACTCAACAAACACCCCAGCAATCACACCTCATAAAACCACCTTACTAGAAGTCCAAGCCTCAGGATACTCCTCAGTCGCTATGGCCGTAGTATAACCAAAAACAACTAGCATCCCACCCAAATACACTAAAAACACTATCAAACCTAAAAAAGATCCCCCAGAACTAACAATCAAGCCACAACCCGCACCACCACCAATAATCAAACTCACCCCACCAAATACAGGAGAAGGTTTAGAAGAAACCCCTACCACTCCTAACACAAACATAATACTCAATAATAAAACAATATATGTCATAATTATTCTTACATGGACTCAAACCATGACCAATGACATGAAAAATCATCGTTGTAGTTCAACTATAAAAACTTAATGACCAACATTCGTAAATCACACCCATTACTCAAAATTCTCAACAACTCATTTGTAGATCTACCTGCCCCATCCAACATCTCATCCTGATGAAACTTCGGCTCCCTTTTAGGAATGTGCCTAATCATTCAAATCTCTACAGGCTTATTCCTAGCTATGCACTACACCTCAGATACTATAACAGCTTTTTCATCTGTAACACATATCTGCCGAGACGTTAACTACGGATGACTAATTCGATATATCCATGCAAATGGAGCCTCCCTATTCTTTATCTGCCTATTCATCCACGCAGGACGAGGAATCTACTACGGCTCCTATTTATACTCCGAAACATGAAACATTGGAATTGCCCTTCTATTTATCACAATGGCTACAGCCTTTGTCGGCTATGTCCTACCATGAGGTCAAATATCATTTTGAGGGGCAACAGTAATCACCAACCTTCTATCAGCCATCCCATATGTTGGATCTACATTGGTCGAATGAATTTGAGGAGGGTTTTCAGTAGATAAAGCAACCCTCACACGATTTTTCACCTTCCACTTCATTCTACCATTCATCATCGCCGCACTAGCTATAGTCCACCTGCTATTCCTCCACGAAACAGGATCAAATAATCCACTAGGCTTAATCTCAGACTCCGACAAAATCCCATTCCACCCCTATTATACAATCAAAGACCTCTTAGGAATATTACTAATCATAATACTACTAATAGGCCTAGTATTATTCTCACCAGACCTACTAGGAGACCCAGACAACTACACTCCTGCCAATCCTCTAAACACTCCACCCCACATTAAACCCGAATGATATTTCCTATTTGCATATGCAATTCTACGCTCTATCCCTAATAAACTAGGTGGTGTAGTAGCCCTTGTGATGTCCATCCTAATCCTAGCCATCCTCCCTCTACTCCACACATCAAAACAACGTAGCCTTATATTCCGCCCAATCAGCCAATGCTTATTCTGAACCCTAGTAGCAGACATACTAACCCTAACATGAATCGGAGGACAACCTGTAGAAGATCCTTTCATTACAATCGGACAAGTGGCCTCAATCCTATACTTCATACTAATCCTAATCATAATACCCATTGCAGGATTAATTGAAAACCACTTAATTAAACTATAGTCTTAATAGTATAATTATTACAATGGTCTTGTAAACCATAAATGGGGTTATACCCCTTAAGACTATCAAGAAGAAGGTACTAAACCCTACCATCAGCACCCAAAGCTGACATTCTATTTAAACTACTTCTTGTGGGCGCGCACGCGTGCGCGCCTGCGCGCCAGCGCCCTATGTATATCGTGCATAATATGTATCTCCCCATTAATATTCATATCAATTAATATTTATATATTATACATATACCTATGTTTAATCGTGCATTAACCTATTTTCCACATGCATATAAGCAAGTAATACTTAATTATTGCCAGAGCCCTATTTCCTTACATCTCACCTAAAACTCAACTATCATTCCACCCTTATCCTCGAAACCATGCATATCATCACCAATATCTTTCATATTCGACCAAGCTTCGAGAAACCAACAACACTTCCACTGAATGTCACCCTCCTCGCTCCGGGCCCATCCATCGTGGGGGTTTCTATACCGGAACTATACCTGACATCTGGTTCTTTCTTCAGGACCATCTCACCAATCATCGCCCATTCATTCCCCTTAAATAAGACATCTCGATGGACTTATGACTAATCAGCCCATGCTCACACATAACTGTGGTGTCATGCATTTGGTATTTTTTAATTTTCGGGGTGCCTGATTCAACTGGGTTACCAACCTTAATACAGTCATTATAATTGAAGCCAGACCCAACATGAACATGTACCTTCCACATGATACCAATATCAGGTGTTATTCAGTCAATGGTCACAGGACATAGTCAATTTTTAAACTCAATTTTCCCAAGTGCGCGCGCACGCATGCACACGCACACGCACACGTACACGCACACGTACACGCACACGTACACGCACACGCACACGTACACGCACACGTACACGCACGTACACGTACACGCACGTACACGTACACGCACGTACACGTACACGCACGTACACGTACACGCACGTACACGCACACGCACGTACACGCACACGCACGTACACGCACACGCACGTACACGCACACGCACGTACACGCACACGCACACGCACGTACACGTACACGCACGTACACGTACACGTACACGCACGTACACGTACACGTACACGCACGTACACGTACACGTACACGCACACGCACATACACGTACGCGTACACACACACGCACATACACGTACGCGTACACACACACACTAATTACCAATGTTTTTGTGAGCAAACCCCCCTACCCCCCTTACATATCCATAATCGGTCACTATCAAAATCTATCGAGGCAAACCCCAAAAACAAGATAGCAAATAGCACCTAGGACTGCAGGTATACTTAAACTACTAAAACATAAACAATGTGTGCAAGAAAACAAAATACACGTTACTACTAACTTTCCACTTAATTAATTAATTTTTCGTTTTAAGAGACATGTCCCTAGATCTGAAAAATAAAATTAAAA